TAATGATTCATTGGGTGGGATGGCGGAACGAACCAAGAACAAATTGATTTATTCTAAAAGTAACAAGGTCTTGACCCTACGAATGTAGCACGAAAGAGTCAATATTCGCCCGCGAAACCCTTAGTTTTTAGTTATTGAATTACATACAATCTACATTTTGTTTTAGCGCGATTCGATACAAAATAAATAATGTTGATCTGGTATATAAAGCTTACTCTTAACTATATAACATAACAATACTAAACTATCCTAGAATAACAAAATCAAATAATATAACAAAACAAAATAACATAATAAATTCCATTACATTACTAAGTGTATTGTGTATCATTTATTAATATTAAATATATGTGTATCCGTAGTAATATTAATGAATCATTTCATTCGCGAGGAGCCGGATGAAAAGAAACTCTCATGTCCGGTTCTGCAGTAGAGATGGAATTTAATTAAGAAAGAACCATCAACTATAACCCCAAAAGAACAAAATTTCGTAAACAACATAGAGGAAGAATGAAAGGAATATCTTGTCGAGGCAATCGTATTTGTTTCGGCGGATACGCTCTTCAAGCACTTGAACCCGCTTGGATCACGGCTAGACAGATGGAAGCAGGACGAAGAGCAATGACACGATATGCGCGTCGTGGCGGAAAAATATGGGTACGTATATTTCCCGACAAACCTGTTACAGTAAGACCCGCAGAAACACGTATGGGTTCGGGGAAGGGGGCCCCCGAATATTGGGTATCCGTTGTTAAACCGGGTCGAATACTTTATGAAATGGGCGGAGTATCAGAAACTGTAGCCAGAGCAGCTATTAAAATAGCTGCGCGCAAGATGCCTATACGAACTCAATTCGTTATTGAGGGATAGGGATGCAGAAATTAAAAGATAAGGTGATGATGAAAAATAGAAGTTTATTTTTTTATAGACAGACAATATTTCTTTTTATTTCTTTTTTATCCTTTGCAGCAAAATAACAGATTAAAATAAAAATGATATGATTCAACCTCAGACCCTTTTGAATGTAGCGGATAATAGTGGAGCTCGAAAATTGATGTGTATTCGAGTCCTAGGAGCTGGTAACCAACGATATGCTCATATTGGTGACGTTGTTGTTGCCGTAATCAAAGAAGCAGTACCAAATATGCCTCTAGAAAGATCAGAAGTTATTAGGGCTGTAATTGTGCGTACATGTAAAGAACTCAAACGTGACAACGGCATGATAATACGATATGATGACAATGCCGCAGTTGTTATTGATCAAGAAGGAAATCCAAAAGGAACTCGAGTTTTTGGTGCGATCGCTCGGGAATTGAGACAGTTGAATTTTACTAAAATAGTTTCATTAGCTCCCGAGGTATTATAAATACTAGTAGTATATTAAATAAACTATGATATAGCGGGGTATCTGGAATGGGTCAAGTCAATTAGTAGATTGTGTATCACGCATATACTTTTAATTAATTTAATTAATATAAATAAATTTAATTATTTTTTATTAAAATAATAAATAAACATGTTTATTATATAAAAATTAGGGGGTACCAATAATTATAGTTCGCCATGGGTAAGGATACTATTGCCAATATAATAACTTCTATAAGAAATGCTGACATGGATAAAAAAAGAACGGTTCGAATAGCATCTACTAATATTACCGAAAACATTGTAAAAATACTTCTACGAGAGGGTTTTATCGAAAACGTTCGTAAACATCAGGAAAGTAACAAATGTTTCTTGGTTTTAACCCTACGACATAGACGGAATCGAAAGGGAATATATAGAACTATTTTAAAACGTATCAGCCGACCCGGTCTACGAATCTATTCCAACTATCAACAAATTCCTAAGATTTTAGGTGGAATGGGAATTGTAATTCTTTCGACTTCTCGAGGTATAATGACAGATCGAGAAGCTCGACTAGAAAAAATCGGGGGAGAAATTTTGTGTTATATATGGTGATCTTACACCCCTTCCTCCTGTTATCTTAATTTTATCTCTAACTTCCCTTGTTGGAAAAAGAGAGTAAAAATAAATTATATAATCCTTTCTCCATTAGTTGATACTTCAAGAGGCTTACCTCGAATAAAAGACTAAAATTAATTCATGAAGGTTTAATTATTGAATCGCTTCCCAACGGTATGTTCCGGGTCCTTTTAGATAATGAAGATCTAATTCTAGGTTATGTTTCAGGGAGGATACGGCACAGTTTTATATAGATACTACCATGAGATAGAGTCAAAATTGAAATAAGTGGTTATGATTCAACCAGGGGACGTAGAATTTTTATAGAATTCACAAATTCGAACTATTAGGTGATTTTTTAAACATTCCTTTCATAGGGATACAATTTGAAGTTAAAAAAATCAAGAAACTTATTTTTTTTTTTTTTTTTTCACGGAGTAGATTCAGAATTAAGGTAAGGAATGAGAAATATGAAAATAAGAGCTTCCGTTCGTAAAATTTGTGAAAAATGTCGACTTATCCGTAGGCGTGGACGGATTATAGTGATTTGTTCCAATCCGAGACATAAACAGAGACAAGGGTAATCTTTCTAAACTAAATAAAGAATTTTCTAAAGGAAAAAGAAGGACCCGTGTAAAAGAATCTGTTTTAACATGAAATGGATATCTCCGTATCTTTCCGTATATTTCTGACTCATATTTATGAGATGATAAAATATGACAAAACCTATACCAAGAATTGGTTCGCGTAAGAATGGGCGTATTGGTTCACGCAAGAATGGACGTAGAATACCAAAAGGTGTTATTCATGTTCAAGCAAGTTTCAACAATACCATTGTAACTGTTACAGATGTACGAGGACGAGTAGTTTCTTGGGCCTCCGCGGGTACTTCTGGATTCAAAGGCACAAAACGAGGGACACCCTATGCTGCTCAAGCGGCAGCCATAAATGCTATTCGTACGGTGATTGATCAGGGCATGCAACGAGCAGAAGTTATGATAAAAGGCCCCGGTCTCGGAAGAGATGCAGCATTACGAGCCATCCGTAGAAGTGGTCTACTATTAAGTTTCGTGCGCGATGTAACACCTATGCCACATAATGGATGTCGACCCCCTAAAAAAAGACGTGTGTAAAAATAAGAATTAAATGGATTTCAAGAGAAATAAATAATTCAATGATCTGATTAAATAACAATATTTAGTATGGTTCGAGAGGGAGTAGGAGGGTCCACTCGAACATTACAGTGGAAGTGTGTTGAATCAAAAATAGATAGTAAGCGTCTTTATTATGGTCGTTTCATTCTGTCCCCACTTATGAAAGGTCAAGCCGATACCATAGGTATTGCCATGCGAAGGGCTTTACTTGGAGAAATAGAAGGAACATGTATCACACGCGCAAAATCTGAGAAGGTACCACATGAATATTCTACAATAGTAGGTATTAAAGAATCAGTCCACGAAATATTAATAAATTTGAAAGAAATTGTATTGAGAAGTACTCTATATGGAGTTAGAGACGCATCTATTTGCGTCAGAGGTCCCAGACACGTAACCGCTCAAGATATCATCTCACCACCTTCTGTGGAAATAGTGGACACGACACAGCATATAGCTAACCTGACGGAACCGATTGATTTGTGTATTGAATTACAAATCAATAGGGATCGCGGATATCGTATGAAACCCACAAATAACTCTCAAGATGGAAGTTACCCTATAGATGCCATATTCATGCCTATTCGAAATGCAAATCATAGTATTCATTCTTATGGGGATGGAAATGAAAAACAAGAGATACTTTTTCTAGAAATATGGACAAACGGGAGTTTAACTCCTAAGGAAGCACTTTATGAAGCTTCTCGTAATTTGATTGATTTATTTATTCCTTTTCTACATGCGGAGGAAGAGGGCATTAATTTCACGGAAAATAAAAACAGGTTTACTCTATCCCCTTTTACCTTTCAAGATAGATTAACTAATTTAAAGAAAAACAAAAAAATAATTCCATTGAAATTTATTTTTATTGACCAGTTAGAATTGCCTTCCAGGGCCTACAATTGTCTCAAAAGATCCAATATACATACATTATTGGACCTTTTGAGTAATAGTAATAGTCAAGAAGACCTTATGAGAATTGAATATTTTCGCATAGAAGATGTAAAACAGATATTGGACACCCTACCAGAAGCATTTCATAATCGATTTACCTAATAAAAAATTTTCATTTTAAATCCATTCTATAATAATATATATATAAATGATATATTATTATTATAGAATGAATTTAGTTTTTAATCTTCAGCACGATCCGTACATGGAATATAATCAAATTAATGTATCTAAAGTCTTGCTTCAAAGTAAATCTTCCTTAGATACTTAATACTTATGTACGGTATTTCAAAGTTTAATTGATTTGAATTTAAAAAAGACCTAAAGTGAGGGATTTATCAATAGGTAATGTTGCTCCAATACCTAACCAAAGAGCTACTACGGTACCGATAAAAAAGACTGTTGTAGCTACTGGACGACGAAATGGATTTTGGAATTTATTAACATTCTCCAAAAAGGGTACTGTCAATAATCCTGTTGGTACTGAAACCATTAAAAGAACACCCAATAACTTATTGGGTACTGTACGGAGTATTTGAAATACGGGAAAGAAGTACCATTCAGGTAATATTTCCAAAGGAGTCGCAAATGGATCCGCCGGTTCACCAATCATTGACGGTTCTAGAACCGCTAAGCCCACGTTACACGCAATAGTACCTAGAATTACTACCGGAAAAATATATAAAAGATCATTGGGCCATGCGGGTTCTCCATAATAATTATGCCCCATCCCTTTAGCCAATTTAGCTCTTAATACAGGATCATTCAAATCAGGTTTTTTTGTTATTGGGATAGGTGAATTCTTAATTCTTATGGATCCATCCCCCGAAGGAACCGGACATGATAATTTTTAATCATCCGGCTCGAGCAAGAATCAAAGGAATAATAGAAATAGATCCGTATCAAATCTATATTTCATACATATCCGTGCTATATATTAATATATAATAACTCGATGTAAGATAAGAAATGCCCGATTCAATTTTCCGAAGTTGCAATTATTCATTGAAAAGAATTAAGTTCTTACAGATAAATGCTCAATATCCAAGTAGGCTTACAAATTTGATCATGATCAAGTGCTTTTTGGATTGTCTCATGTCTTTTGATTGTTATTTATCCCCGCAACATTTCGATTTTATTACATACAAACAAAGTATTTACTTGTTACTAATAAAGTCTAGCCTCTGTTCTTCCTTAGATCCCTTATTTCACTCCGATAGTATCATAGATCTGGATCAATGCATAGGAAATGAATGCATTTCTATACTATAAATCAAATTAAAATAAGTAAGTGGAATAGATACAACATTAGGTCGTGCCACATTGTTTATTCTATGGGATCTTGCGGAGCCTACTCATACATGATCGGGTATGATCATAGAAAAAATTCTCCTCAAGTGAACCGGCATATCCCTACTATGTAGGGGGACTTACGTGGTGGTTGGATGCGGAGACACATTTTATTTGGTTGTAAATTCCAACGTGGCAGATCAAATCATATATCTGCATGGCCCAATCAATAGTTCAAGTCACACACTCCCATAATCCATCTTCTCTTCAGAGAATCCACTTCAACTATTGGTATCAAATAAGAAATACAATACTTCAGAGTTGAAGAGAGGTATCCAACCAAATAACATGTCTTATTTTTCAATAATCCATATTTGTAGCAATGAAATACAAGACTATTTTTTCTTCCTCCCCGAAATGATATATAATCAATTACAAATATATATATATGATATATTTTCTCTATAAAGGACCTGAAATACCTTGCTTACGTATCATTGGGAAGTGCATTAACATAAATACGGCAGTAAGAAGAGGCAATACAAAAGTGTGTAAACTATAAAAACGGGTCAAAGTGGATTGGCCCACACTAGCACTTCCGCGTAATAGCTCTACCAAAGGTAATCCTATTACGGGAATCGCTTCAGGTACGCCTGTCACAATTTTTACTGCCCAATAACCAATTTGGTCCCGAGGTAAAGAATAACCAGTTACACCAAAAGACGCAGTCAATACGGCCAGAATCACACCTGTAACCCAAGTTAATTCGCGAGGTTTTTTAAATCCCCCTGTGAGATACACACGAAATACGTGCAAGATCATCATTAGAACCATCATACTTGCTGACCATCGATGAACTGATCGGATTAACCAACCAAAGTTAGCCTCAGTCATTATGTATTGAACAGAGGAAAAAGCTTCTGTAACGGTTGGACGATAGTAAAAAGTCATAGCAAAACCTGTGGCTACTTGTACTAAAAAACAAGTAAGTGTGATCCCCCCTAGACAATAAAATATGTTGACATGAGGAGGAACATATTTACTAGTTATATCATCTGCAATCGCCTGAATCTCGAGACGTTCTTCGAACCAATCATATACTTTATTAGGATAGGTAACCAAAAAATAGACCCCCCCTGAGAACCGTATATGAGAATTTAACCTCGTACGGCTCAAGCAGAAACAACACAAATCAAATACGGATTTTAACGGATATGTAATAGAAAGTTCAAATTCAAATTAGCCACTTGATTCAATTTGCCCCAAAAATACCAAATAACAAAAATCCGGAATCTCTTCTTTGTGATGATAATGCCAAAAATATCAAGTTGGCTCCCTCGTTCGTCTTTTTCTTTATGTTAATTGTTAAAATAAAGGCCTCTTGAATCTTCTCTTTCCTATTATTTTTTATTTGTTCTTTTTTGTGTAATAATACAGATTGACTCTTGTTTTACTAGTTATTGATAGGAATTCCCTTGTTGAGACCCTGTCAATCAATTGACACCTCAGATTCATACTAGAACCACGATGATTTAATAAAGCCCACGCTAAACGCAAAGGTTCTGTGAGTTAAGAACCATTTGATCATCACTTATCCAATTTCAATGAATGGATGTTATTAATAATTCAAAAAATATAAAGAAATGGGTGTCCGTTGACCAAATTTAGTCTGAAGGAAGAAAAAGCGTTTAATTTATAAAATACCTATTTGCATTTTTTTTGAGTCCGGTCGCGAGGTCTGACTGAATAGTAAGTATGAATCATAGTTCAAATATTTCTTTTCTTGATCTATTCTACAATATTCATATTCCGTGCTCCAGATACTAGAATAACTATCCGACGAGGTAGAATCATCTTGATAGAGATGACAGACTATTCTCTGTATTATCAATAGGATCAATTATAACAAGTCACACACTCATATTCCGGAAATACCGAAACAAAAAAATTCCACGGTCGAACTACCAGAATGAGAAATCTGAGTCTTAAGTGCGTTTTTATTTTTTTATTAAAAAACTAGAACTAGGACTTTATAGTCCTTAGGAACCTAATTCATTGAAATTCCATCCAATAAAACGGATGAATTATAAATTTCCAAAATGATAGATAGAAATATTGCAAACAGAGCCATTGCGACCCCCATAAGTGGTGTAGTTCCCCAGCCCGGAGCTACTTTACCATATTCCGAATTCAATGGTTTCAATAAACTTCCTATATTAGTTTGTCTTGGCCTAGATTTAGAACTATCCTCAACGGTTTGTGTAGCCATAAATCTTATTTAATGATTGGTTAAGGTCTGTTGACTTTGTATACCATTTGGTTGTAATTGTAAATAAACGATCTTATCGTAGATCCATTGTGATCCTTAAATTATCTAGAAATGGAAACAGCAACCCTAGTCGCCATCTTCATATCTGGTTTACTTGTAAGCTTTACTGGGTACGCCTTATATACCGCTTTTGGGCAACCCTCTCAACAATTAAGAGATCCATTCGAAGAACACGGGGACTAATTGAAGTAATGAGCCTACCAATGGTAGGCTCGTTACTTCAAATTAAGATGATCAAAAATCATTTTTTAGTCGGAACCTTAGGTGGTTCTCGAAAAAAGATAGCGAAAAAAATTATCCCTAAAGTCGAGACTAAGAGAAATGTATAAACCAATGCTTCCATAGATTTGATCGTGGTTTACAATTATAGCTTCCACACCTATTCATTTTGGATCATTTACTATAGTAAAGAAAGGGAAAGAATTAAAGATGGCGATTCAATCAAGTCACGATTTTTCTGGTACCTTATGTCATCAAAATGTCATCAAATAAAAAAAGTGGAGACGAAAGATACCAGAGTAATATTCTATCAGACTACTTGTCTTCTTGTAGTTGGATCTCCAAGCTTTTGGAATGCTCCAAATTCTACTTGAGAATCCAAATCTGGATCAATACCAGCAAAAACATCTCTGAACAAGGTTCTAGCGCCATGCCAAATGTGTCCGAAAAAGAAGAGCAAAGCAAATGTAGCATGCCCAAAAGTGAACCAACCCCTTGGACTGCTCCGAAAAACACCATCGGATTTCAAAGTAGCTCGGTCTAATTCAAAAATTTCACCTAATTGGGCGCGTCTAGCATATTTTTTCACAGTAGCAGGATCACTATAACTGACTCCATTGAGTTCGCCACCATAGAACTCGACAGTTACACCTACTTGTTCGACACTATACTTGGATTCTGCCCTTCTAAAAGGAACATCGGCTCTCACAATCCCGTCTCCGTCTACCAAAACTACGGGGAATGTTTCAAAAAAAGTGGGCATACGACGTACAAAAAGCTCGCGGCCTTCTTTATCTCTAAAGATGGGGTGTCCTAACCATCCAACAGCTATTCCATCCCCGCTGTCCATTGAGCCGGCTCTGAATAATCCCCCTTTTGCCGGATTATTACCAATGTAATCATAAAAAGCTAATTTTTCGGGGATTTTAGACCAAGCTTCCGAAAAACTCAGATTTTCAGCTAGTCCTGTGCCAACTCTTCGATATATTTCTTGCTGGAAGTATCCCTGATCCCACTGATAACGAGTGGGGCCAAATAATTCGATTGGGGTAGTTGCTGAACCATACCACATAGTTCCAGCAACTACGAAAGCTGCGAAAAAAACAGCAGCGATACTGCTGGAAAGTACAGTTTCAATATTGCCCATACGTAATCCTTTGTATAGACGTTGAGGCGGACGGACACTAAGATGAAATAAACCCGCTAATATGCCCAATGTACCCGCTGCAATATGATGAGAGGCTATTCCTCCCGAAACAAAAGGATCAAAACCTTCTGCGCCCCACGCTGGATTTACAGATTGTACTTTTCCAGTTAGCCCATAAGGATCGGACACCCATATTCCAGGACCATACAAGCCTGTTACATGAAATGCGCCAAAGCCAAAGCAAGCCAACCCTGAGAGAAATAAATGAATTCCAAAGATCTTGGGCAAATCCAAAGAAGGTTTTCCGGTACGTTCATCAGAGAATATTTCTAGATCCCAATACACCCAATGCCAGATAGCTGCCAAGAAGCACAAGCCAGAAAACACAATATGTGCCCCTGCCACACCTTCGTAACTCCAAATACCCGGATTCGGTATAGTTCCTCCTGAAATACTCCACCCACCCCATGAATTGGTTATTCCTAAACGAGTCATAAAGGGTATAACGAACATACCCTGTCTCCACATTGGATCAAGAACCGGGTCAGAAGGATCAAAAACTGCTAATTCGTATAGAGCCATCGAGCCGGCCCAACCAGAAACTAGAGCTGTATGCATTATATGGACAGAAAGCAACCGACCGGGATCATTCAATACGACAGTATGAACACGATACCAAGGTAAACCCATGGAAATACCCCTTTTTTATCAAATATCAAAGAAAAATGGACACTATGTAACTTTATCGCATTGGAAAAGACTATACTATGTTATGTACCTAACCTTTTCAGTAGATTTTGTATAAGAAAGGGTTAAGATTTATTTCGTTCCATTGAAAATAATGGAACAATTTTGTTCGTAAGAACAAAGAGAAGCAGATCTATTCTATACTCGATAAGTACCAATACGCAATGGGGGTTGGGCCCTCTTTTTTTTGTAGAATGAATGCGTAGATACTTGTTTATCATTCAAATGATCGACCCGCTCGTGAAAATTCTTTATTCATTCTGTCTTCCTCCGGAAATCTTCACCCAATCCATGTATCCAATTTATGTTTAAAATAGAATAAACAGAAAAAAAATGAAGACAATAAATTCATTGGTACGTTTCCATATTAAAGTGAAGTATAGTACTTAACTTTTTTCTTTAATTTAATGCCCGTTGGTGTTCCAAAAGTACCTTTTCGGAATCCTGGAGAGGAAGACGCAGTTTGGGTTGACGTATAGTGCGGCTTGTCAGATATATTAGGTCATATGGGATTTACCCGTTGTCTCCACCGATTGGGATATCCTCCGTTTCGCCCAAGAAATATTGATTGAACCATCAATTATTCGGAGCGTGAAGTGCAATTAGATCAATTTATATTGGGGATCAATATTATTAAGAATTTATGGTTAACTTGTAATGATAAAATAAAGTATCCAGGCTCCGTTCAGAAAATATCAAATTGGTAATATATATGATTACTATTTGTATCATAAACATTCTTTATTTATATTTAATTTATGCTTTCTATATATTTATTATTAGGAGTGATCTCAAATTGCCATTCAATTCAATGGCATGGAATAATAAGATGAATACATGGAATAATTTGAGAGAAAGCATGAAATGAAACATAAAAAAAAAAAAAAGAAGCGGTACTGAGATAATTTGCCCTATATGTGCAAATGGAATTTGGACAAATCTTTACCCGGAGTAGAACACGAACCTAAAAGAATTGAAAGGGCCCATTCAAGAACAAGAAAATGACATCGTGATTTGAATTTCGATGAAATAATACATCAATGAGAGGTTAGTTTAATAAGTTCAATAATTTTTTTTGATAAGGAAGAGAAAGGGAACCAAAACTCATGTTTTTGAAAAATCGAAGAAAAGCCCTTCTTTAAAAAAAGAAAAACCTGTTACAAAAAATAAATTAAAGACTAGAATTGATACATTGATTGATTTTTTTTTTTTTCGCAATTTTTTGAACCGTATGCATCCAAAGGTGCACGTACGGTTCCTAAGGGATACAATTTTGTCCTAATCAACCGACTTCATCGAGAAAGATTACTTTTTTTAGGCCAAGAAGTTGATAGCGAGATCTCCAATCAACTTGTGGGTCTCATGGTATATCTCAGTATAGAAGATAATACTAGGGATTTTTATTTGTTTATAAACTCTCCCGGCGGATGGGTAATACCAGGAATAGCCATTTATGATACTATGCAATTTGTGCCACCCGATGTACATACAATATGCATGGGATTAGCTGCTTCAATGGGATCTTTCATTCTGGTTGGAGGAGAAATTACCAAACGTCTAGCATTCCCTCACGCTTGGCGCCAATGAGTTAAAAAAAAAAAAAAAAGACTATGCCTTCGCCATATCGAATATATATAATCGAATTAGGAAAAATTAAGTAATAATAGCATGGCACTTTGAGTTCGATATGAACAAACCATTATTGTTTTTTATAACATGAGATTTTGTATCGAGATAGTAGTATGAAATAACCTTTATTTGCGATTTTATCTTATGTGTTGGGAGGACATTTTAGCGTCACAAATCATTTTTTCCTTATTTGATCATATCAGAAAGACACTTTGGGATTGCCAAATCACAAACTAGATAAATATATAAATATCTAATATAAAGCAACAGAACCATCGTAGTATTTTTTTACTCTTATGAAAAGAAGGATGGCAAATGGATTATTCAACGATCTGGCTGGATCGGATAGATTCTATTTCTTCCCCTCTTCTCTGGAGGAGGGGGTTAGTAAATTCCATTGCAGAGCCGTATGCAATGCACAAAAGGTGCCTGTACGGTTGTTCAATTCTATATTTTTTCTTCTTTTTTTATCCCTTTAATTTAAATCCCATCATGCGAGATAGAAGAACCATTCATGATGTTATCTCAATATCATCAGGGTTATGATTCACCAACCTGCTAGTTCTTTTTATGAGGCACAGGCAGGAGAATTTATCCTGGAAGCGGAAGAACTGCTGAAACTTCGCGAAAACCTTACAAAAGTTTATGTACAAAGAACAGGCAACCCTTTATGGGTTATATCCGAAGACATGGAAAGAGATGTTTTTATGTCGGCAACAGAAGCCCAAGCCCATGGCATTGTTGATCTTGTAGCGGTTGAAAATGAAAATACTTCGGATTTCGTATAAATCCATGATTCCGTTTTATTTTCAACCATAATTCGAATTTTACACGATTTGATATCTTATATTGAATCGAAATAATTCATAATCATCAATCATAAATCAGGTTAAGATCGATCTAAACCAACCCATTCTATAATATAATTTTATATATCCGACATGCCAACTATTAAACAACTTATTAGAAACACAAGACAGCCAATAAAAAATGTCACGAAATCCCCCGCTCTTCGAGGATGTCCTCAGCGTCGAGGAACATGTACTAGGGTGTATGTGCGACTCGTTCAGATCATGAGCTCGAGCAAATGAGACAATTTTTCCAGTATCAATGATTAATACCAATGAATAGATAGAGTAAAAGAACGCCATTTACTATCTAAAATGGGGATATATTATATACCCTTATTGTTTCTTGTATATTGTGTATGGAATTTATGGTTTTCATTGGTGCAAATCCAACCACCTCAATTTGAGATGAGAAGCAATTCTCCATTGGTAACAAATGGTTATCCATTAAGCGGAGGAAATGGTATTATAAGGATAAGAAGCAAAACAAAAAGGTTATGCCCATATTCTTGAAAGAACGGACTAACAGGGTCAGCTACCTAGCCAACTTTCATAATGAAATGCCGTCACTATATGGATAGCTCTTATTGTGAAAAGGCCTATTACTGTATAATTAATGGGTAGAGCCAAAGAATGTTAACTATACAAGTTAACAATACCATTTGATTAAATGAGAGATGAGGCTCCGGCGCATAGAGAGGGCCTCACCGTTTAAGAAGTAACCATAGAAACGAAGGAACCCACTATTTTTTTGTATAGTATTTGGTAGAATTTCTTAGTTCCAGGTGAACCAAATGTCTGGCCTGGAAAGAATAAAAATAAAAAATAGTGGTTGGGAAGGTCATAGTAGCAAAAGCCATTGGAATTTATATTTTATATATTGGAATAATCCGTTTTGTTATTAACCGACCGGGGGGACAAATAATGACTGAAAGAAGAGAATTCAATTAGTTATTCATTAAAGTTTAATTTGATTCAATGACCAGAGTTAAACGAGGGTATACAGCTCGGAGACGTCGAACAAAAATTCGTGTATTTGCATCAACCTTTAGAGGGGCTCATTCAAGACTTACGCGAACAATTACTCAACATAAAATGAGAGCTTTGGTTTCCTCTCAGCGAGATAGGGGCAGGCAAAAGAGAAATTTTCGTCGTTTGTGGATCACTCGGATAAATGCAGTAACTCGCGAGAATAAAGTATTCCATAGTTATAGTCGATTAATACACAATCTGTACAAGGGGCAATTGCTTCTTAATCGTAAAATACTTGCGCAAATAGCTATATCAAATAAGAATTGTCTTTACATGATTTCCAATAAAATCATAAAATAAAGGAAATTCTAAAGTAATATACAGGAATGATTGAACAAGAATTCCCCGGAGAATGAACTCCGGGAAGATAGAATAAACTAAATTGAGATAAAATTAAGATAAGAAAAGTAGTAGGAATGAACGAACATGCTTCAATAAAAAAATTGCTTATCCCCTTTTTTTGTTTCTTATAAGACAAGAATTAAACCTGGATTCTGGGCCTTTTCGAGCAAAACATCCAATCCATTTGAGCTTGTGGAGTTTTGAGTCAATTGAGGAATATGCCTATTTATTTCTGGCTCTAGGACCCGCAGTTCTAGGGATCGACTCGGTTCTCTCAAATTGTTTCTCATTATTAAGAAAAGGTAACGAAGATAAAATACGAGCTTGTTTTATAGCAATAGTAATTAATCGTTGTTGTTTCAAGGTCAATTTATTTACCCGTCTAGATAATATTTTTCCTTGTTCACTAATAAATCGACTAATTAAACTCATGTTTCTATAATCAATTCGATCCCCCGAGACAATTGGGGGCAAACGCCGACGAAAAGAGAGCTTGGATTTACGAAAAGGTTGCTTAGATTTATCCATGGTTTATTCCTTATTTCTAAAATTCTATTTCTTTATTAATTTCAGATCCGGCCGAAGTAGGGTTTTATTTGTATAATTTATAATTTAAATATAATTTGTATTATATTATGATTATGTTATATGTTCTTCCTCTTTCTGCTCTTTGAGTTGGAATGGAAAGATTGCACATATGTTCCGTTCGATCTATTTCTTTATTTCCCCATGAATCGTATGCCTGTGACAATAACGACAAAATTTTCTCAATTCTAATCGACTGGGTGTATTGTGTCGATTCTTTTGAGTAATATATCTAGAAATACCCGGCGATTCTTTATTGACACCATTTCGGGCACAACAACAAGTACATTCCAAAATAACTATGACCCTTACATCTTTACCCTTGGCCATGAACCCCCTTTGGATCGACTTAACTTTTCTTTTTTCGATCTGAAAATAAAAAGAACAAAAAATTAATAGAAGTTACTAACTTGAAATTAATTTTCTAAAGATTTCATTGTAATTAATATTAATTAATTGAATTAATTAAGAGTAATAATTAAAATTAAATAGATTGAAGATATATATTTTTTTTTTATTTAATTTTATTTAAATATCAATTATATATTATAATATTATATATAATTTTAAGTAATACAATTTTTTTCTAACTATCAATTATTCCTAATACTAATACCAATATTTCATTTATGTATCTTATTTACTGTGTTATGATTTCGTGGAGCCTCTCCTAGACTGGACCCGCATTTCTATTTATGTTTTTCCAAATATAATTTTATTAGATCAACTTTTTGTTTGGGTTTAATACATTTTTTTTTTTTTTTAATCACGTCACATAGAATTAAATCCCTAATTTTTTTATTTTTTTGCATATCAATAACTAGAATCAAAAAAAAGGAAATGACAAGGCGTCTGGGAATAAACGATTAATCTCTATCAATAGACCCGCTAAAGACCCAAACCATAGAGTACTTAGCACAGGTGCCGTGGAGAGATATGTTTTTATATCTCGCATTGAAAATCCTCCTTTTTATTGTTTTATTGTAAAACATAGACATATATTATATATATGAGCAGATGTCGTAGTTCAAGATCATTTGTATTTATTTTTATGCAGAATTCCTAACTAAAATGGATATGTACAATGAACGAGTCAATGTTCTTGTCCTAAAAAAAAAAGCCTGAGTGTTAGTGTTATCGATAAATATTAATTTTTTTATGCGTTAGGTTTCAGATGTATATAATAGAAATACAATATTTTAATATAAAAAATAAAGTATAAAATCAAGAAAAAAATAAAAATGTGGAAAACAAGACAAGGATTTTGTACAATGACATTGTAAAACAATTTTTAAAAGGGATGTAGCGCAGCTTGGTAGCGCGTTTGTTTTGGGTACAAAATGTCACGGGTTCAAATCCTGTCATCCCTACCTATTACTTCTACTAATGGGCAGTAACGGGAGATTACTCGAGATTGATTAAATTTTAAAATTGGCTATATAATCTTTAATTTTTGCATACTATACTAGGTGTTTGCAAGATATTTTTGGGTACATAGAAATTCTTTTTTTTACAGTCGTACCCCCTGTCATAAGAAAGCGCTCTTAGTTCAGTTCGGTAGAACGCGGGTCTCCAAAACCCGATGTCGTAGGTTCAAATCCTATAGAGCGTGATGTTATGTCGAATCACATACAATAAAATAATTTAATAAACTTTAATTTGACCTCCTTTCAAGGAGTAGGAGGTCAATCAAAAAATATATTATTCAATCAAAGGTCTAATTGATCACCACGTCTGTATTGTAAATATGCAGTTACGAATAATCCTGCCAAAGTAATAGGAATTAGACCTAAAACGATTCCAAATAAAAAAACTTCAATCATTTCTATTTTTTGTTTGAGAGAATAAAAAGAGAGGTAAGATCTATCCCTAAATATTAATCTGAATTGTTCGCGAATCTCAATAACCGAGAATTGGCAATTCCCGCGCCCGCGGGACTATGGAAGACCTGGCATTTAAGAGAAATACTTATTTTTATAAATTGTTCATTCAATTTATTTCAAATAAGTCGTATCTTGTTCAAACCAATCAATAGAGCTGGGGTTATAGTTGAAGCAGCTAATAGAAAACCGAAATAACTAGTTATAGTAGACATGAAAGGGCTAAATTAGATATGTTCTTTTACTACATATGTTGATAAAACACTTACCTAAGTTTCAATTTTCCCAGATACGACAGTAAGAAAAACTATTGACAGTAGACAATATTAACTTAGTTCCATCTTAATTGATCAGTCATTATAGATAGCACTAAAAAAGATAGAATTACATAGTAGAAAAAATCGATTGCTCTGATGTGACATCAACCGGTCATGTGATTCCAAATCAACAGATTCATTGTGCAATTCGTGAGTTGAGTGAAAGTAATAAAAACTCTATCATATAACTAAATAAAAAAAAAATTCAGTCTAAAAGAATAATTGGATTTGAAAATAATTTCAATTTGAATCATTTATTTTCAATAGGAGTTAATCCACTTTCTTTTCGATCGGACGGCCCAGGCCCGATACCCCCTTTTTATTTATTTTTATTTCATTTCGGGTCCAACTCGATTTGAAGATGAGCAACTTCCAGTATCTTTTTAGCTTCTACACTCTGTCTTTCCATATCATAGAGTTCTATCTTTGTAGTTCAGTCAAGAAATAACCTTGCTTTGGCAACAACGGTTGTTGCATCGCCAATATTCTGTAATTGATTGTTCTAACTATTTTCGGTTTTTTCATCAAACACACTATCATATCATAATCTATTTATTATTTATTGTATTATGTATTGTATGACCAACTAAGCTAAGTAAATGAAAGTATTCTAACAAAAAAATCTTTAACCATAAAAAGGGTTTATAAATTTTGCATATAATTGAATTGTGTAAATATGATAATATCTTTACATGAATTTAGTTAAAACCCATGGATTCACACTTTCTCAAGATCTTGACTTTCTATCTCTATCTATTACGAAACCCATAATGGAAATCTTGAAATATTATAAATAATTTGAGGAATTTTATATTGTATTAATTTATTCCATAACATAAAGTTTATGCATATCCAAAGAACAAAAAGGGAAATGTAGCATTTCGGTACTAATTGAGACTGCGTTGCTGTGCCAGAGGAAGGATAGCTATACTGATTCGATATACTCTAAATACACCTTTGGTATAAAATTGACGATCTTACAAAGATGTAATATCAGTAGTTTTGTTTTCGATTTACTGGTCCCTTTCATCTTTCACAGAATCGATTCCCTTTTTTAATGTA